GTCTTTGTAGCTTACAAAAAGCATGACACTGAAGATGTCAAGACGGCCGTTGCACACACGCCCAAAGACAAAAGACTTAGTCCTAACCTTACTGTTAGTTTTTGCTAGGTATATACATGCAAGTATCCGCGCCCCAGTGTAGATGCCCTGGACACCCACTAAGGGTAGATAGGAGCGGGCATCAGGCTCACACCCACCGTAGCCCAAGACGCCTTGCAATTGCCACACCCCCACGGGTATTCAGCAGTAGTTAATATTAAGCAATGAGTGTAAACTTGACTTAGCCATAGCAAATCTAGGGTTGGTAAATCCTGTGCCAGCCACCGCGGTCATACAGGAGACCCAAATTAACTTTATAACGGCGTAAAGAGTGGTCACATGTTATCCAAGTAGCTAAGATTAAAAGGCAACTGAGCCGTCACAAGCCCAAGATGCTAGTAAGGCCTCCACGTCAAAGAAGATCTTAGAACAACGATTAATTGAACTCCACGAAAGCCAGGGCCCAAACTGGGATTAGATACCCCACTATGCCTGGCCCTAAATCTTGATGCTTTAACCCTACTCAAGCATCCGCCCGAGAACTACGAGCACTAACGCTTAAAACTCTAAGGACTTGGCGGTGCCCCAAACCCACCTAGAGGAGCCTGTTCTGTAATCGATGATCCACGTTATACCTGACCATTCCTTGCCAAAATTCAGCCTACATACCGCCGTCGCCAGCCCACCTCCCCTGAAAGCCCAACAGTGGACGCAACAGCCCTAACCACGCTAATAAGACAGGTCAAGGTATAGCCCATGGAATGGAAGCAATGGGCTACATTTTCTAGACTAGAACACAACGGCAAAGGGACTTGAAACTGTCCCTGGAAGGCGGATTTAGCAGTAAAGTGGGACAATCGAGCCCTCTTTAAGCCGGCCCTGGGGCACGTACACACCGCCCGTCACCCTCCTCGCAGGCGCCCCCCCCCCCCCCATAAATTAATAAGCCATTCAGCCAAAGATGAGGTAAGTCGTAACAAGGTAAGTGTACCGGAAGGTGTACTTAGAATACCAAGACGTAGCTTAAACAAAAGCATTCAGCTTACACCTGAAAAATATCTGCTAACACCAGGTCGTCTTGATGCCAAACTCTAGCCCAATCAACATGACCTAGAATAACAAAGCTACTCCCCCACACCAAACCAAAGCATTTACTAGTCCTAGTATAGGCGATAGAAAAGACACCATTGGAGCGATAGAGATCACGTACCGTAAGGGAAAGATGAAATAATAATGAAAACTAAGCTAAAAACAGCAAAGATCAGCCCTTGTACCTTTTGCATCATGGTCTAGCAAGAAAAACCAAGCAAAACGAATTTAAGTTTGCCACCCCGAAACCCAAGCGAGCTACTTACGAGCAGCTGTTAGAGCGAACCCGTCTCTGTGGCAAAAGAGTGGGACGACTTGTTAGTAGAGGTGAAAAGCCAACCGAGCTGGGTGATAGCTGGTTGCCTGTGAAACGAATCTAAGTTCACTCTTAATTCTTCTCCAAGGAACCAACGAACCCTAATGAAGCGAATTAAGGGCTATTTAAAGGAGGTACAGCTCCTTTAAAAAAGAATACAATCTCTACGAGCGGATAAATAATAACATACGAACTTACTGTGGGCCCTTAAGCAGCCATCAACAAAGAGTGCGTTAAAGCTCCGTACCCAAAAATATAAAAACCCTATGACTCCCTCCCCATTAACAGGCCAACCTATATACAAATAGGAGAATTAATGCTAGAATGAGTAACCAGGGTCCTCCCTCTACGACGCAAGCTTACATCCATACATTATTAACAAACCACCAATATACAACAAATCAAACAAGCAGAGTATTAAGCATCTTGTTAACCCGACAGAGGAGCGTCCATTAAGAAAGATTAAAACCTGTAAAAGGAACTAGGCAAACCCGTCAAGGCCCGACTGTTTACCAAAAACATAGCCTTCAGCAAACCAACAAACAAGTATTGAAGGTGATGCCTGCCCGGTGACTCACGTTTAACGGCCGCGGTATCCTAACCGTGCAAAGGTAGCGCAATCAATTGTCCCATAAATCGAGACTTGTATGAATGGCTAAACGAGGTCTTAACTGTCTCTTACAGGCAATCGGTGAAATTGATCTCCCTGTACAAAAGCAGGGATAAACCCATAAGACGAGAAGACCCTGTGGAACTTCAAAACCAACGGCCACCTTATATCACATACACACCCACCGGGTTCACTGATACATAAGAGATTGGTACGTGTTTTTCGGTTGGGGCGACCTTGGAGTAAAACAAAGCCTCCAAAAATTGGACCACAACTCCAGACCAAGAGCAACCCCTCAACGTGCTAACAGCATCCAGACCCAATACAATTGATCAATGGACCAAGCTACCCCAGGGATAACAGCGCAATCTCCCCCGAGAGTCCATATCGACAGGGAGGTTTACGACCTCGATGTTGGATCAGGACATCCTAGTGGTGCAGCCGCTACTAAGGGTTCGTTTGTTCAACGATTAACAGTCCTACGTGATCTGAGTTCAGACCGGAGCAATCCAGGTCGGTTTCCATCTATGATGAACTCTTCCCAGTACGAAAGGACAGGAAAAGTGAGGCCAATACCACAAGCAAGCCTCCGCCTTAAGTGATGAAAACAACTAAATCACGAAAAGCTATCACCCCCCCCCCGTCCAAGAAAAGGACCAGCTAGCGTGGCAGAGACCGGAAAATGCAAAAGGCTTAAGTCCTTTGACTCAGAGGTTCAAATCCTCTCCCTAGCTCTAAACCTCTCCATGAACAACTACCCCCTCCTAATTAACCTCATCATAACCTTGTCCTACGCTCTCCCAATTCTAATTGCAGTAGCCTTCCTGACATTAGTAGAACGCAAAATCCTAAGCTACATGCAAAGCCGAAAAGGCCCAAATATCGTCGGCCCCTATGGACTTCTACAACCCCTAGCAGATGGTATCAAACTATTTATCAAAGAACCCATCCGACCATCAACATCTTCTCCAATTCTATTTATCACAACACCCATACTGGCCCTTCTCCTAGCCATCTCAATCTGAATGCCACTCCCCCTACCATTCTCCTTAGCCGACCTAAACCTAGGAGTACTATTCCTACTAGCCATATCAAGCCTAGCAGTTTACTCCATCCTATGATCAGGATGAGCCTCAAATTCAAAATATGCCCTAATCGGAGCACTACGAGCAGTAGCCCAAACAATCTCCTATGAAGTAACCCTAGCAATCATCTTACTATCCATTATCCTCCTTAGTGGAAACTACACCCTAAGCACCCTAGCAACCACCCAAGAACCCCTCTACCTCATTTTCCCATGTTGACCCCTAGCCATAATATGATATGTATCTACACTAGCCGAAACAAACCGCGCCCCATTCGATCTGACAGAAGGAGAATCCGAATTAGTCTCCGGTTTTAATGTAGAATACGCGGCAGGCCCATTCGCCCTATTCTTCCTAGCTGAATACGCCAACATTATACTAATAAACGCACTAACTACCATCCTATTCTTCAACCCAAGCTTCCTTAACCCACAACAAGAACTATTTCCAGTAATCCTAGCAACAAAAGTACTCCTTCTATCAGCAGGATTCCTATGAATCCGTGCCTCGTACCCACGATTCCGATACGACCAACTAATGCACCTATTATGAAAAAACTTCCTACCACTTACACTAGCCCTATGTCTATGACACATCAGCATACCAATTTGCTATGCGGGCCTACCCCCATACCTAAGACTACTGGAAATGTGCCTGAATGCTTAAGGGTCACTATGATAAAGTGAACATAGAGGTATACCAGCCCTCTCATTTCCTCATACTTAGAAAAGTAGGAATCGAACCTACACTAGAGAAATCAAAACCCTCCATACTTCCTTTATATTACTTTCTAGTAGGGTCAGCTAAACAAGCTATCGGGCCCATACCCCGAAAATGATGGTTCAACCCCTTCCCCTGCTAATGAACCCCCAAGCAAAACTAGTCTTCATTACCAGTCTCTTACTAGGCTCCACCATCACAATTTCAAGCAACCATTGAATTATAGCCTGAACCGGACTAGAAATTAACACACTTGCCATCCTACCACTAATCTCAAAATCCCACCACCCTCGAGCCATCGAAGCCGCTACCAAATACTTCCTCACCCAAGCAGCTGCCTCAGCCCTGGTGCTATTCTCCAGCATAATCAACGCATGACACACTGGACAATGAGACATTACCCAACTAACCCACCCAGTATCCTGCTTAATCCTAACCTCCGCAATTGCAATAAAACTAGGCTTAGTACCCTTCCACTTCTGATTTCCAGAAGTACTGCAAGGATCTCCTCTCACCACAGGACTCATCCTATCCACAGCCATAAAACTCCCACCCTTAACACTACTCTTTATAACCTCACCCTCCCTAAACCCCACCCTTCTGGTTACCCTGGCCATCCTCTCAGCAGCCTTAGGAGGATGAATGGGACTAAACCAAACACAAACCCGAAAAATCCTAGCCTTCTCATCCATCTCTCATCTAGGATGGATAGCCATCATCATTACATACAATCCCAAACTCACCCTACTAAACTTCTATTTATATGCGCTAATAACTGCAACCGTATTCATAACACTAAACTCAATAAAAGTCCTAAAATTATCAACCCTAATAACCGCATGAACAAAAGCCCCATCACTAAGCGCAATCCTACTACTAACCCTATTATCCCTTGCAGGACTACCCCCCATAACAGGATTCCTACCAAAATGACTAATCATTCAGGAACTAACTAAACAAGACATAGCCCCGACAGCCACAATCATCTCCCTGCTGTCACTACTAGGGTTATTCTTCTATCTACGACTTGCATACTGCGCTACCATCACACTCCCCCCACACACCACCAACCACATGAAACAATGACACACTAACAAACCAACAAACCCCCTGATCGCCATCTTGGCCTCACTATCTATCACCCTTCTCCCAATCGCCCCAATAATTCTCACCATCATCTAAGAAACTTAGGATCACTTAAACCGAAGGCCTTCAAAGCCTTAAACAAGAGTTAAACCCTCTTAGTTTCTGCTAAAGTCCGCAGGACATTATCCTGCATCTCCCAAACGCAACTCGGACACTTTAATTAAGCTAGGACCTTACCCACCACTAGGCAGATGGGCTTCGATCCCATAACATTATAGTTAACAGCTATATGCCCAAACCAACAGGCTTCTGCCTACAGACTCCGGCGCATTATTAATGCACATCAATGAGCTTGCAACTCACCATGAACTTCACTACAGAGCCGATAAGAAGAGGAATCAAACCTCTGTAAAAAGGACTACAGCCTAACGCTTATACACTCAGCCATCTTACCTGTGACATTCATTAACCGATGATTATTCTCAACCAACCACAAAGATATCGGAACCCTATACCTAATCTTCGGCGCCTGAGCCGGTATAGTAGGTACCGCCCTAAGCCTCCTCATTCGAGCAGAACTAGGCCAACCCGGAGCCTTACTAGGAGACGACCAAGTTTACAACGTTGTCGTCACAGCCCATGCTTTCGTAATAATTTTCTTCATAGTTATACCCATTATAATCGGAGGGTTCGGAAACTGACTAGTCCCCTTAATAATCGGAGCCCCAGATATAGCATTCCCACGAATAAATAATATAAGCTTCTGACTACTCCCCCCCTCATTCCTTCTACTACTAGCATCCTCAACGGTAGAAGCAGGAGTCGGAACAGGCTGAACAGTGTACCCACCACTAGCCGGAAACCTAGCCCACGCCGGAGCCTCAGTAGACCTAGCCATCTTCTCACTGCACTTGGCAGGTATCTCCTCTATCCTAGGAGCAATCAACTTCATCACAACAGCAATCAACATAAAACCACCCGCCCTATCACAATACCAAACCCCCCTATTCGTATGATCCGTCTTAATTACCGCAGTCCTACTCCTCCTATCTCTCCCCGTTCTCGCTGCAGGAATCACAATACTTCTCACAGACCGCAACCTAAACACAACATTCTTCGACCCCGCAGGAGGAGGAGACCCAGTACTATACCAACACCTCTTCTGATTCTTTGGTCACCCAGAAGTCTACATCCTAATCCTACCAGGATTCGGCATCATCTCCCACGTCGTAACCTACTACGCAGGCAAAAAAGAACCATTCGGATACATAGGAATAGTATGAGCCATACTATCAATTGGATTCCTAGGATTCATCGTCTGAGCCCACCACATATTCACAGTAGGAATGGACGTAGACACTCGAGCATACTTCACATCTGCAACTATAATCATCGCCATCCCAACCGGTATCAAAGTGTTTAGCTGACTAGCAACGCTCCACGGAGGAACAATCAAATGAGACCCACCAATACTATGAGCTCTAGGATTTATCTTCCTATTTACCATTGGAGGCCTAACCGGAATCGTCCTAGCAAACTCCTCACTAGATATCGCCCTACACGACACCTACTACGTAGTAGCCCACTTCCACTACGTCCTATCAATAGGAGCAGTATTTGCCATCCTAGCAGGATTCACTCACTGATTCCCCCTGTTCACAGGATATACACTCCACTCAACATGGGCCAAAGTACATTTCGGAGTAATATTCGTAGGGGTAAACCTAACCTTCTTCCCCCAACACTTCCTAGGCCTAGCTGGCATGCCACGACGATACTCAGACTACCCAGACGCCTACACAATATGAAATACCATCTCATCAGTAGGCTCACTCATCTCCCTAACAGCTGTAATTATACTAGTATTTATCATCTGAGAAGCCTTCGCATCCAAACGTAAAGTGCTACAACCAGAACTAACAAGCACCAACATTGAATGAATCTACGGATGCCCACCACCATTCCATACATTCGAAGAACCAGCCTTCGTCCAAGTCCAAGAAAGGAAGGAATCGAACCCCCATATGTTGGTTTCAAGCCAACCGCATAAACCACTTATGCTTCTTTCTCATAAAGAGATACTAGTAAAACAATTACATAGTCTTGTCAAGACTAAATTACAGGTGAAACCCCAGTGTATCTCCACACCTAACCATGGCAAACCACTCACAACTTAACTTCCAAGATGCCTCATCCCCTATCATAGAAGAACTCATAGGATTTCACGACCACGCACTAATAGTCGCCCTAGCAATCTGCAGCCTAGTCTTATACCTATTAACCCTCATACTTACAGAAAAACTAACCTCCAACACAGTCAACGCTCAAGCAATCGAACTCGTCTGAACAATCCTTCCAGCCATAGTCCTAATCATACTAGCCCTACCATCCCTACGAATCCTCTACATAATAGACGAAATCAACGAACCAGATCTAACCCTAAAAGCCATTGGCCACCAATGATATTGATCCTACGAATACACCGACTTCAAAGACCTAACATTCGACTCCTACATAATTCCAACAACAGACCTACCCCTAGGCCACTTCCGCCTACTGGAAGTCGACCATCGAGTCGTAATCCCCACAAGCTCCACCGTCCGAGTAATCGTTACCGCTGACGACGTACTCCACTCATGAGCCGTACCAAGCCTAGGCGTAAAAACCGACGCAATCCCGGGACGCCTAAACCAAACCTCCCTATTCGCATCCCGACCAGGGGTATTCTACGGACAATGCTCAGAAATCTGCGGAGCCAACCACAGTTTCATACCAATCGTAGTAGAGTCCACCCCACTCGCCAACTTCGAGAACTGATCATCCTCAATCCCATCTTAAACCCCCCCCCCCGACCATTAAGAAGCTATGAACCAGCGTTAGCCTTTTAAGCTAAAGAAAGAGGGCTACATCCCTCCTTAATGATATGCCTCAACTAAACCCAAACCCCTGACTTTTTATCATGATCATTTCATGACTAACCTTCTCCATAATCATCCAGCCCAAAGTCCTAACATTCGTATCAACTAACCCCCCATCCAGCAAACCCCATACTACACCAAGTACCACTCCCTGAACCTGACCATGAACCTAAGCTTCTTCGACCAATTCTCCAGCCCATCCCTCCTAGGAATTCCACTAATCCTCATCTCAATAACATTTCCAGCCCTACTCCTGCCCTCCATAGACAACCGATGAATTACCAACCGACTCTCAACCCTCCAACTATGATTCATCAACCTAATCACAAAACAACTAATAACCCCACTAAACAAAAAAGGACATAAATGAGCCCTAATCCTGACATCCCTAATGATCTTCCTCCTCCTCATTAACCTGCTCGGACTGCTACCCTACACATTCACCCCAACCACACAACTATCAATAAACCTCGCATTAGCCTTCCCCCTATGACTTGCTACACTTCTCACAGGATTACGAAACCAACCTTCTGCTTCACTAGGACACCTACTGCCAGAAGGAACCCCAACACCACTAATCCCAGCCCTCATCCTAATTGAAACAACAAGCCTACTAATTCGACCACTAGCCCTAGGGGTACGACTAACAGCAAACCTGACAGCAGGACACTTACTAATTCAACTCATCTCAACAGCCACGATAACCCTGGCTACAACAATACCAGCAGTTTCCCTACTAACCCTGCTGGTACTATTCCTACTAACAATCCTAGAAGTAGCAGTAGCAATAATCCAAGCTTACGTCTTTGTACTTCTACTAAGCCTCTACCTTCAAGAAAACATTTAAACCCAATGACCCACCAAGCACATTCCTACCACATAGTCGACCCCAGCCCATGACCTATCATAGGAGCAGCCGCCGCTCTACTAACCACCTCAGGATTAACAATATGATTCCATTACAACTCACCCCAGCTCCTAATCATAGGCCTACTCTCCACCATACTAGTTATATTCCAATGATGACGAGACATCGTACGAGAAAGCACATTCCAAGGCCATCACACCCCCACCGTCCAAAAAGGCCTACGATATGGAATAGCCCTCTTCATTACGTCAGAAGCCTTCTTCTTCCTAGGGTTCTTCTGAGCCTTTTTCCACTCAAGCTTAGCCCCCACCCCAGAACTAGGAGGACAATGACCGCCCGTAGGAATCAAACCATTAAACCCCATAGACGTACCACTCCTAAACACCGCTATCCTCCTAGCCTCAGGAGTCACCGTAACATGAGCCCATCACAGCATCACAGAGGCCAATCGAAAACAAGCAATCCACGCCCTAACCTTAACAGTACTTCTAGGATTCTACTTCACCGCCCTCCAAGCCATAGAATACTACGAAGCCCCCTTCTCCATCGCTGACGGAGTCTACGGCTCAACCTTCTTTGTAGCTACCGGATTCCACGGCCTCCACGTAATCATCGGATCCACATTCCTCCTCGTATGCCTAGCACGCCTAACCAAATACCACTTCACACCAAACCACCACTTCGGCTTCGAAGCAGCAGCATGATACTGACACTTCGTAGACGTCGTTTGATTATTCCTATACATCTCTATCTACTGATGAGGATCTTACTCTTCTAGTATATTAATTACGATCGACTTCCAATCCTTAAAATCTGGTTTAAATCCAGAGAAGAGTAATAAACATAATCATATTCATATTCACCCTATCCACAGCCCTAAGCATTATCCTGACCGCCCTAAACTTCTGACTAGCTCAAATCAACCCAGACTCAGAGAAACTATCCCCATACGAATGTGGATTCGACCCCCTAGGATCTGCCCGACTACCGTTCTCAATTCGCTTCTTCCTAGTAGCCATCCTATTCCTACTATTCGACCTAGAAATCGCCCTACTACTGCCCCTACCATGAGCAACCCAACTTCAATCTCCCACCACCACTCTAATATGAGCATCCACACTAATCCTCCTACTAACACTAGGACTCGTATACGAATGAACCCAAGGAGGACTAGAATGAGCAGAATAACAGAAAGTTAGTCTAATCAAGACAGTTGATTTCGGCTCAACAGATTATAGCTCAAACCTATAACTTTCTTCATGTCCTACCTCCACCTAAGTTTCTACTCAGCCTTCACCTTAAGCAGCCTAGGCATAGCCTTCCACCGCACCCACCTAATCTCCGCCCTCCTATGTCTAGAATGCATAATACTGTCCATATACATAGCCCTAGCCATATGACCAATCCAGATGCAATCAACATCCTCCACCCTTCTTCCAATCCTTATACTAACATTCTCCGCCTGTGAAGCAGGCACAGGACTGGCCCTACTAGTAGCCTCCACCCGAACCCACGGCTCCGACCACCTACACAACTTCAACCTACTACAATGCTAAAAATCATCATCCCAACTACAATACTACTCCCCCTAACACTCCTATCCTCCTCTAAACATTTATGAACTAACATCACCCTACACAGCTTCCTAATCGCCAGCATCAGCCTCCAATGACTAACCCCCACATATTACCCAAACAAAGGCCTAACCCCCTGAACCTCTATTGACCAAATCTCCTCCCCATTACTAGTTCTATCGTGCTGACTACTACCACTCATGTTCATAGCAAGCCAAAACCACCTGGAACAAGAACCTACCATTCGCAAACGAATCTTCACCTCAACAATCATCCTAGCTCAAACATCAATCCTACTAGCCTTCTCAGCCTCAGAATTAATACTATTCTACATTGCATTTGAAGCAACCCTAATCCCCACCCTAATCCTCATTACACGATGAGGCAGCCAACCAGAACGCCTAAATGCCGGCATCTACCTCCTATTCTATACCCTTGCCAGCTCACTCCCCCTACTAATTGCAATCCTTCACCTACAAAACCAAATCGGTACACTATACCTCCCAATACTCAAACTTTCACACCCTACACTGAACAACTCATGATCGGGTCTAATCGCAAGCCTAGCTCTCCTACTGGCCTTCATAGTAAAAGCCCCCCTATACGGCCTACACCTCTGACTACCAAAAGCCCACGTAGAAGCCCCAATCGCCGGATCCATATTACTAGCCGCCCTACTACTAAAACTAGGAGGATACGGTATCATACGAATCACCATCCTAGTGAACCCCCCATCAAACAACCTACATTACCCCTTCATCACCCTAGCACTATGAGGAGCACTAATAACCAGCGCCATCTGCTTACGACAAATCGACCTAAAATCACTCATCGCCTACTCATCAGTAAGCCACATAGGACTTGTCGTAGCCGCAACAATAATCCAAACCCAATGAGCATTCTCAGGAGCAATAATCCTAATAATCTCACATGGACTAACCTCCTCAATACTATTCTGCTTAGCCAACACCAACTATGAACGAACCCATAGCCGAATTCTACTACTCACACGCGGACTACAACCCCTACTACCCCTCATAGCCACCTGATGACTTCTAGCCAACCTAACCAACATAGCTCTGCCTCCAACAACAAACCTAATAGCAGAACTAACCATTGTAATCGCACTCTTCAACTGATCCTCCCTCACAATCATCCTCACAGGAGCCGCAATCCTACTCACCGCTTCATATACCCTCTACATACTCATAATAACCCAACGAGGAACACTCCCATCTCACATCACATCCATTCAAAACTCCTCTACACGAGAACACCTACTAATAGCCCTACACATAATCCCCATGATACTGCTCATTCTAAAACCCGAACTCATCTCCGGAGTACCCATATGCAAGTATAGTTTCAACCAAAACGTTAGACTGTGACTCTAAAAACAGAAGTTAGACCCTTCTTACCTGCCGAGGGGAGGTTAAACCAACAAGAACTGCTAACTCTCGTATCTGAGTATAAAACCTCAGTCCCCTTACTCTCAAAGGATAGAAGTAATCCAATGGTCTTAGGAACCATCCACCTTGGTGCAAATCCAAGTGAGAGTAATGGACCTACCACTAGTCCTGAACACACTAATACTCCTAACCCTCGCCACCCTATCCACTCCCATCATCTTCCCCATACTATCAGACAACCTCAAAAACTCCCCCACCACTATCACAAATACAGTCAAAACATCCTTCCTAATCAGCTTAATCCCAATAACAATCTTCATCCACTCAGGAACAGAAAGTCTAGTCTCTCTATGAGAATGAAAATACATCATAAACTTCAAAATCCCTATTAGTATAAAAATAGACTTCTATTCCCTTACCTTCTTCCCAATCGCCCTATTCGTATCATGATCCATCCTACAATTCGCAACATGATACATAGCCTCAGACCCATACATCACAAAATTCTTCACCTATCTCCTACTCTTTCTAATCGCAATACTCATCCTAATTATCGCCAACAACCTATTCGTCCTATTCATCGGATGAGAAGGAGTCGGAATCATGTCCTTCCTACTAATCAGCTGATGACATGGCCGAGCAGAAGCCAATACCGCCGCCCTCCAAGCCGTGCTCTACAACCGAGTAGGGGACATCGGACTTATCCTATGCATGGCATGACTAGCCTCAACCATAAACACCTGAGAAATCCAACAACTACCCTCCCCATCACAAACCCCTACCCTCCCCCTACTAGGACTAATCCTAGCCGCAACAGGTAAATCAGCTCAATTTGGCCTTCACCCGTGACTGCCAGCAGCCATAGAAGGACCCACCCCAGTATCTGCCCTACTACACTCCAGCACAATAGTAGTCGCCGGAATCTTCCTACTAATCCGAACCCACCCTCTATTCAACCACAACCAAACTGCTTTAACACTATGCCTATGTCTTGGAGCCCTATCAACCATGTTCGCAGCCACATGTGCCCTCACCCAGAATGACATCAAAAAAATCATCGCTTTCTCAACTTCAAGTCAACTAGGCCTAATAATAGTCACCATCGGACTAAACCTACCCGAACTAGCCTTCCTTCACATCTCAACCCATGCCTTTTTCAAAGCAATACTATTCCTATGCTCCGGTTCCATTATCCACAGCCTAAACGGCGAGCAAGACATCCGAAAAATAGGAGGCTTACAAAAAATACTCCCCACAACCACCTCCTGCCTAACCATCGGCAACCTCGCCCTAATAGGAACACCATTCCTAGCAGGATTTTATTCAAAAGACCAGATCATCGAGAGCTTAAGCACATCCTACCTAAACACTTGAGCCCTAGTACTCACCCTACTAGCAACATCCTTTACTGCAGTATACACAATCCGCATAACCGTACTAGTACAGACAGGCTTCGTTCGAATCACTCCCCTCGCCCCAATCAATGAAAACAACCCCGCAGTAACTTCCCCCCTAACCCGACTAGCCCTAGGAAGTATCACAGCAGGATTCCTCATCACCTCATTCATCACCCCCGCAAAAACCCCACCCATAACAATACCACTATCCATCAAAATCACAGCCCTAATGGTCACAGCCCTAGGAATTGCCCTAGCCCTAGAAATCTCAAAAATAACTCAAACCCTAATCCTAACAAAACAAACTACCTTCTCAAACTTCTCCACATCCCTAGGATTTTTCAACCCCCTAATCCACCGCTTCAGCATAACAAACTCCCTAAAAGGGGGCCAAAACATCGCCTCACACCTAATCGACCTATCCTGATTTAAAATGTTCGGCCCAGAAGGACTGGCCAACCTACAAGTCATAGCAGCCAAAACCGCTACCACCCTACACTCAGGACAAATAAAAGCCTACCTAGGGACATTCGCCCTATCTATCCTAATCACTCTCACATCCATACACAGAACCAACTAATGGCCCCAAACCTACGAAAAAACCACGAGCTACTAAAAATCATCAATGACGCCCTAATTGACCTCCCCACACCATCAAACATCTCAACATGATGAAACTTTGGGTCACTCCTGGGCATTTGCCTAATTACCCAAATTGTAACAGGCCTGCTACTAGCAACACACTATACAGCAGACACCTCCCTAGCCTTCGCCTCAGTAGCCCACACATGCCGGGACGTACAATTTGGCTGACTAATCCGCAACCTCCACGCAAACGGCGCTTCCTTCTTCTTTATCTGCATCTACCTTCACATTGGCCGAGGAATTTATTACGGCTCATACCTAAACAAAGAAACCTGAAACATTGGAGTCATTCTCCTCCTAACCCTCATAGCAACCGCCTTCGTAGGATATGTACTACCCTGAGGACAAATATCCTTCTGAGGAGCCACAGTAATCACAAATCTACTCTCAGCCATCCCCTACATCGGCCAAACATTAGTAGAATGAGCCTGAGGAGGATTCTCAGTAGACAACCCCACACTAACACGATTCTTCGCCCTTCACTTCCTACTCCCATTCGTCATCGCAGGACTCACACTAGTTCACCTCACCTTTCTACACGAAACAGGCTCAAACAACCCACTAGGAATTCCATCAGACTGCGACAAAATCCCCTTCCACCCATACTATACCACAAAAGACATCCTAGGCTTCGCACTAATGTTCTTCCTACTAGCCTCACTAGCCCTATTCTCCCCCAACCTACTAGGAGACCCAGAAAACTTCACACCCGCCAACCCCCTAGTAACACCCCCCCACATCAAACCTGAATGATACTTCCTATTCGCCTACGCCATTCTACGATCCATCCCCAACAAACTAGGAGGAGTCCTAGCCCTGCTTGCCTCAATCCTAGTACTATTCCTCCTCCCTCTACTCCACACATCCAAACTACGATCAATAACCTTCCGACCGCTCTCCCAAATTCTATTCTGAACCCTAGTCGCCAACGTCCTAATTCTCACATGAGTAGGCAGCCAACCAGTAGAACACCCATTCATCATCATCGGTCAACTTGCCTCACTCTCATACTTCACAATCATCCTAATTTTATTCCCCCTCACAGCCATCTTGGAGAATAAAATACTGAAACTATAACATACTCTAATAGTTTATGAAAACATTGGTCTTGTAAACCAAAGATTGAAGACTACACCCCTTCTTAGAGTTCATTTATTTCAGAAAGAAAGGACTTAAACCCTCATCACCAACTCCCAAAGCTGGCATTCTTAAATTAAACTACTTTCTGACAACCCTAAACAGCCCGAATAGCCCCCCGAGACAACCCCCGCACGAGCTCCAACACCACAAATAAAGTCAACAACAGCCCTCACCCCCCAATTAAAAGTAACCCAACCCCATGCGAGTAAAAAACAGCCACCCCACTAAAATCCAATCGAACCGACAACAACTCCCCATTACCTACCACCCCCTCACCCATCACCCCCAACACACCCCCAACAACAAGCCCAACCATAACAACTAAACCCATCCCAAGACCGTACCCAACAACCCCCCAATCCACTCACGACTCAGGATAAGGATCCGCCGCCAATGAGACTGAATAAACAAACACCACCAACATTCCTCCCAAATAAACCATCACCAGCACCAAGGACACAAACGAAACCCCTAAACTTACCAACCAACCACATCCAGCAACAGCCGCCACAACTAACCCCATCACCCCATAATAAGGAGACGGATTAGACGCTACCCCCAACCCCCCTAAAACAAAACACAGCCCTAAAAATAAAACGAATTCTATCATATATTCCTACTCAGCCTCTCTCTAAGATCTGCGGCCTGAAAAGCCGCCGTTATAAGTATTTAACTACAGGAACCCCTCGTTATAAAAAGGACCCCCCCCTTCCCCCCCCACATTTTCCTTCTGACTTTTAGGGTATGTACAAAATGCATCGCATTCTTTGCCCCATCAGACAGTCACTGAAATGTAGGACAGCCAACGTCATACGCTATGGCACTCCACCAAAAGCCCAAACATTATCTCCAAATAGATGATGTTCCAACATTTACCCTCCTAGGCACATTCTTGCTTCAGGTACCATATAGCCCAAGTGATCCTACCTAAGGCCAGAGGCCGCAGGCGTCGCCCAAAAACTAGGGACCTATCTAATGCGCTTAACTCCAACCCAGGAAACGCCTAATGTCACAGTACTCCTTTGCATTCCCAAAGTCTACTGAATTCGCCCACCTCCTAGGGAGAATGCTCGTCCAACAGCTTTCAAGTACTCCCAAGCCAGAGAACCTGGTTATCTATTAATCGTGTTTCTCACGAGAACCGAGCTACTCAACGTCGTCCGTGTTATAGGTTATTGTTTTCAGGCGCATACTTTCCCCCTAACCGCCGAACTTTACTCGCTCTTTCGTGCCACTGGTTGTAATTTCAGGGCCATAACTTGCTTAAAGCCTTCTTCCTTGCTCTTCACAGATACAAGTGGTCGGTTGGATCCCTCCTCCCTAATTTCATTATGTCGGCATACCGACCTTCTACACTTTTTCTCTTTTTTAGCGTATCTTCATTAAGCCCTTCAAGTGCGTAGCAGGTGATATCTTCCTCTTGACATGTCCATCACATGACCGCCGAACATATGAATCCCCTAACACCCAGAATGTCATGGTTTGACGGATAACCTGTCGCAAATTGACACTGATGCACTTTGACCCCATTCATGGAGGGCGCGCTATTTACCTCTCAAGTAGCAAATAAGTTAATGCTCTCCGGACATGCTTATTATTTTACCCCTTTCTAGGAACTTGTATTTAAACCCCTATTTTACGCATCCATTTCTTTTTATATTGACATTTTCAATCACTTTCATTAAACAATTAATCACATTATTCCTACATTGTCCAAATCACTTAACATACATCAATATTCAATTAACATTCCTCTATATTTCCATTATAACACAAACCACACAAACCATCATCATCACTTCACCATCAACCAACAGACGACAATAAAACCTCACCCCCATCGCCCCTACAACACTCCACCTTGCCTCCACAAAAATCAAACAAAAACAAACATCACAACCACAATCGATCAATGCATCACAAACCTCAC